TTAGATAATGAACTATTGGTTCTAAACCATCTCTGGCGATGAATCAACAATTCGAAGTGCTTTTCTTGCGTATTCTTGATGAACCAGCGTTTATATATAGATGTAGGAGGGTTTGTTTGGGAAGCAATAAGCCCCTTTGACATCTCTTCATCTGCAAAGAATTCTCGACGTGAAAACACAGAGACAGAGGGCTGATCTTTGAATAGGGAAAAGAATGGATCCGCAGGGTCCCAAATGAATTGGCTTGTTCGAAAAAAGCCTTGTTCTTTGGAAGATCTATCTCGTGTCTGGTACTGCATGGTTCCACTCTGCAAGAACTCCGAATCATTCTCTTGAAGCTCATCCTCTTTATGATAAATGATCCATTTGCCCCGAAATGACCCAGTCCAATAGGGAAATCCCAATTCCGTGGGCCTTTCGATACAATCAAATAGATTGCCACAAGGGCGCCATATTCTAGGAGCCCAAACTATGTGATTGAAGAAATCCTCCTCTATCTGTTGCGGATCAAGGGCCCCTTCCCCTTCTTCAAACTCCGATTCGTATTTTTCATATAGAAATCTCTGATCAACGATAGAACAAGATCCATTTTGCATCATATCTAACTGATTCCTTGGTTCGGACCGAAGAAGTAATGTCACTCGATTATTATCAAACTGACTGCAATATTTTTCTGTCCGTGAGGATCCCGCCAGAGCGCCTTCTACTTCTAATAGTAATAATAGTAATAGGCCATGAACTAGATCAGAATCATTCTCAACGAATCCATAAGAAGTGATCCAATCTTTTTCATCGTGTCTGGATGAAGACCAAAGATCTTGAGCGACCGATCCGGCAGAACAACTCAAAAGATAAAGAAGTATCGTGAATTTCTTCATGCTCGTTCCAAGTTCGAAGTACCATTTGTACAAATAAGAATCCCCTCCCTTACATGATTTCTTCTTCATATAGATAGATATAGGATCTATGGGGCAATTACTTAGAAGTACATTTTGTGTAACAGCCCTTCCTATCTGATAGAAAAGGATCCCATGATCCTGAACCGATCTTATCTGGGATCGAAAATCCCAAGTTTTTCTATGAAGAGCTGATCTAATTGTATTAGTTTCTATAATGGATTTCTTCTGTGTAATACTAATTGATAGGGCCTCATTGATAAGTGCTACAAGATCTCGCGCATTGGAACCCATGGTTATGGACCCGAATCCGTTAGTATGGAACATCTTCTTTTCCAAGTGAAATCCCCTAGTATATGAAAGAATGAAAAAGTGCTTTCGTTGTTGTGGAAGAAGAAGCCTTCGTATCTTAATGCATGTATTTAATTTATTCGGAGCTATTAGAGCGGGATCCACTTTTTGGGGAATATGAGTCGAAGCAATAACAAGAATCTTTCCAGTGGAACATCTTTCACAATCCCTGGAGAGATAGTTCTCTAATAGACCGAGGGATAAGTAATTCGACTCATTCACATGCAGATCATGAATGTTTGGAATCCATATTATGCAAGGAGACATTGCTTTTGCTAATTCGAATTGAAGGGTGATATCAAATCGGTCTATTTTCGGCGTCATATACATAGTTAGCAGCTCCGTATCAATATCAAGGTCATCATCACTATCATCAATATCGTCACTATCATCAATATCGATATCGTCACTATCATCAATATCGATATCATCAATAAGATAACCTTTAGGCTTGTCATCCAGGAACTTGTTCGGAAATACCGTAATGAAAGGAACATAGGAGTTTGTCGCTAGGTATTTGACCAAACAGGATCGTCCAGTTCCTATAGAACCTATCACTAAAATACCTCTAGAAGGGGATAGGGCTAAGCGGAGCGAAAAGGGTTTTCCATGAGGAGATGGGGAATGAAAACTATTAGCCCCACACGAGGTTTGTGAATAAGTGATTGTCTGATAATGAGCAAGGAATATCCGTCTTTCTGCTAAACAGGATCTATTGAACTCATAATTCATTAGATCCTTTTGATGAATGTCAACTAAGTATCGTAAGGAAATTGATCCCGGTTGTTCAATCATTTGATAACCAGAGTCATTCTTTGATAAATGATCACTATGAGTCAGACTCAATAGAATTTGATCAATCCTTTTTTCTGTCGTTAAGGTGGAGAACTGAACCAAGAATTCTCTTTCTTCATCATCAATCGAATCACTGTTCGCGACCCAGAATTCTATTTTCTCATCAATCCAATCACCGTTCACGTTTTTTCTTTTTCTTATCAATGAATAGATCTCTTTACTTGTACGACTTAGATGTCTCGTATTTCTCGAAAAAATGATTCGATTGATGGGATTTGGTATGATACTTACAAGATCGATGAGATTGATCTTCCAATATTTATTCTTAGAACGTATTGATTTGACCCCATAAGCGGGACCACCACCCAATAGCATGTTGCCACCAGAAGCAGAACCCCGTATTTCTTCCAGAGAATCTCCTAATTGTTCCAGAACAACTAGAAAGAGATTCTTTAACC